AGATAAGATTACCCCCCCCCCGCACCGCAGGTGCGGGGTATGTTATATATTATTTATTTTATATTATTTTAATTTATATTTATATTTTATTATTAATGATATTAATATTAAGATATATCATATATTTACTATATAAGTATATATAGACATAAGAGTACATTCCCCCCCGCACCTACGGTGCGGGGGTTATTTATTTATTATTTATATTTATATATTCTACTAATTAATATATTTATTATTAAAGATATTAGTATAGAGATATATTTAATATAAGTATATAGAGATATCAAAGTACACCCCCCCCGCACCGTCGGTGCGGGGGGAACATATTTATTATTTATATTTTATTTATACATATATATATATTTTATATCTTCTATTTTATTATTTATATCATCCCCTCGCCGACTCTTACTTCGTAAGAGTCGGCGAGAGGTTATATCATTTATTTTATAATTTATATTTATTTCATATACTTCCTAATTAATACTCCCCCTCGCCGACTACGTCGGCGAGGGGTTATATAGTTTTATTTATATTCTTAATTTATATATATATATTTATATCATTTAGATAATTGATATTATTCTTTATATAAAGATTACTATTAGATATATATAAGGTTTATTATTATTTATATTATCACTATAATATATATAGAGATAAGTATCAGATATATATAAGGTTTATTATTTATATAGTTTTAATTAATATATATATAGATGATATAGAGAAAGGTATATTATAAGTTATATAAGAATATATATAGAGATATATGATATATTGATAAGGTATATAATTAATAAAGTTATAACACCTCCCCGACTCTTACGAAGTAAGAGTCGGGGAGAGGAATAATAATGTGAATAATAATTATTCATATAGAGAGATATAATTGATAGATAAGGTTTATAATATATATAGTTATAATTAATACTGAGAGATAAGATAAGATATATATAAAGTATATTATATATAATCTAATTATTTATATAATAATAAAGTATATTCTAAATAATCTAATAATTTATATAATAATAATAATATTTAATATAGTTATAACACCTCCCCGACTCTTACGAAGTAAGAGTCGGGGAGAGGTATAGTATTTATGTTAATCATAATAATTATAATTAATATTCTATAATAATAATAATAATAATAATAATAATAATAATAATAATAGTAATAGTATAGATATAATATATATACAACCCCTCGCCGACTACGTCGGCGAGGGGAGAGATCATCTTATCTATGATACATCTTAGATATAATTTAATCTAATTTAATATAATTAATCACCCCTCGCCGACTCTTACGAAGTAAGAGTCGGCGAGGGGATAGTTTATATAAGTTATTATATATAATATAATTCATATTAGTTATAATTAATAGGTAGTATAATATATATGATAGTAGTTATAAGTTATAATTAATAACATAGTTGATACTAGTCATAATATATAATATAGTTGATATAAGTTATTATATATATAATAGTTGATATAATTAATAATATAATATAGTATAAGATATAAGTTATAATTAATCACCCCTCGCCGACTCTTACGAAGTAAGAGTCGGCGAGGGGATAGTTTATATATGTTTTTATTAATAATATAGTATATATAATATATGATATATAAGATAGTATATAGTAAATAGTTGATATAAGATATTAGAGATAATCTATAAGATAGTATAAGATATTAGTTATAATTAATAATTTAGTAGAAGATATTAGTTATTATTTATAATATAGTTCATATAAGATATAATTAATAAGATATAAGATATATTTAATCACCCCTCGCCGACTCTTACTTCGTAAGAGTCGGCGAGGGGATAGTTTATAGTTGATAATATATATGAGATTATTAATAATATAGTTCATATAACCCCTCGCCGACATAGTCGGCGAGGGGAGGGATAATTTATTATTTATAAGTTATTATTTATAATTTAGTTAATAGTTTATATAATATATATGAGATAATTAATAATATATAATATATAAGAGATAATTAATACTATAGTACATATAACCCCTCGCCGACATAGTCGGCGAGGGGAGGGATAATTTATTCTTTATAAGTTATTATTTACAATATAGTTTATATAATCTATTAGAGATATTCTATATGTTAGTTGATTATAGATAGTAGATATAATATATAAGATATAAGAGATAATATAATACATATAATAAATAATATATAATACATAAGATATAATATATAAGATATAAGAAATAATGTATAATACATAAGATATAATATATAAGATATAATATAGTACATATAAGAGATAATATATAATACATAAGATATAACCCCTCGCCGACGTAGTCGGCGAGGGGAGTGATAATTAATTATATAGTATATAGTTCATAATATATATAAAAGATAATAAATAATTAATAATTTATCAGATATTTAAGATAATATAATATATTGTATATAGTAGATAATGATATAAGATATAATATATAAGATTTAATAGATAGCAGATATAAGATATAATATATAATAGATAACAGATATAAGATATAATATATAAGAGATAATATAGTACATATAAGATATAATATATAATATATAAGATATAACCCCTCGCCGACTACGTCGGCGAGGGGAGAGATAATTATTTATATAGTATATAGTTTATAGTATTTATAAAATATATGATATAATATAATATATTGTAGATAGTAGATAATGATATTAGATATAATCTATAAGATTGTATATATAATATTTAAGATATAGGTAGTATAATTTATAGAAGATATTAGATATAATATATAATAAGTATATATATATAATATATAAGATATTTTAGATAATTAATAATATATATAAGATATAATATATAATACATAAGATATAACCCCTCGCCGACATAGTCGGCGAGGGGAGTGTTAATTAATAATATAGTCTATAGTTTATCGTTTATATAAGATATAAGATATAATATATAATATATAAGATATAGGTAGTATAATATATAATATAGATGATATTAGAGATTATTAATAATATATATAAGATATAATATATAAGTAGTATTATAATAATAATGTATATGTTATATATTAGATAATAGATATAATTTATAATATAGTTTATGTAATATTTAATATAGTTAATATAATATATATATAATATGTTAGATAATAGATGTAATATATAACCCCTCGCCGACTCTTACGAAGTAAGAGTCGGCGAGGGGATAGTTTATGTAAGATATAAGATAATATATAAGATGTAATTAATTATATAGTATATGTAAGATATAAGATAGTAGATTTAATATATAACCCCTCGCCGACGTAGTCGGCGAGGGGATAGTTTATGTTAGATATAAGATTATATCTGTTATATATAATATAGTTATGTAAGATATTAGATATAATTTATAATACAGTATATGTATGATCTAAGATAGTAGATATAATATATATAATATTAGAGATAATACATAGATCGTATAATAATAATTATGTATATGTTATATATTTAATAGTATATATATTTTATGTAATATATAAGATGTAATTAATCATATAGTATATGTATCATATTAGATGTAATTAATTATATAGTTTATGTAATATATAACCCCTCGCCGACTCTTACGAAGTAAGAGTCGGCGAGGGGATAGTTTATATAATATATATAGTATATGTATGATAGTATATGTAAGATATAAGATAATATATGTAATATATAATATAGTATATGTAGATATAACCCCTCGCCGACATAGTCGGCGAGGGGAGAGATAATTAATCATATAGTATATCTAAGATTAAATATAGTAGATATATAGTTTATGTATCATAGTATATGTAAGATTTAATTCATAGGTAGTATTATAATATATATAGTTTATGTTATATATAAGAAAAACAACCATAAATTCCCCTTTCCAACAAACTTTTCTTAAAAGTTTGTTGGGAATTTATGTTTTTCATATATTTTATATCTTTTTATACCTTTCCTCTTATTTAATTTATCTTTTTAATTCTTTATTATTATTATTTATATTTGCTTGATTTATAAGAAGATGTGTATTAATTCCTGTAATAAATTAAATAACTTGTAACTTATATTTATTTTAATTCCTGTATAAAATTAAATTATTAATTATTTAATTTTATACTTATAAAGAAGATGTTAATTAATTCCTATAATAAATTATATATTATATAATTTATGTTTAATTATTATTTCTTTCTTTAATAGTAGATGTATATTTATAATATATAAGATAATGATAATAAGAACCTCTCGCCGACTATGTCGGCGAGAGGAAGTTAATAGTTCCCGCTGACTTTGTCGGCGGGTTGTAATTATGTAAGTATAAATATACTTATAATAAATGTGGTAATGATGGAATCGGTAGACATAAAACACTTAAAATGTTTGGGCATTAGCCTTGAAGGTTCAAATCCTTTTTACCATAAATACTTCATTGATATATTCAATGTTGTTTAAGAGGAAGTTCTAATGTTGGTAATTAGACCTATACTGTAAATATAGTGCTTCGGCTGCGACTGTTCAATTCAGTCCTTCCTCATTCTTATTATATATATATTTATCTAAGGTAATTGTAGTTTAATGGTAAAACATTAGCATGTGGAGCTTTAGATTCGGGTTCAATTCCCGGCTATTACCCTTAATATTAAATATATATAATATTTAATATATATATAAAACTTATAATAATTATAATATAAGTTGTATAAGCTTTATAGGTGAAGCTTCCGTTTTGTAATCGGAGGATTATAGGTTCAAGTCCTATATACAACAGACCATATGATCTAATGGTTATGATACAACCTCTTCGTGGTTGTTATATGAGTTCAATTCTCATTATGGTTAACTATAGTAGGCTTAATGGTAAACCTCAGCACTTCCAATGCTATTTTGCGTGTTCGAATCACGTCTATAGTATCCACTATATTAATTTTATGGTTAAAATGATTAATTGCAAATTAATTTTAAAGGGTTCGATTCCCTATATAGTGTAGTTATTATACTATTATATAAGTCAATTTATTTGAGGTTAATAATGAAAAATAAAGCTATTAATATAGTATACAGATTGTAACGTAATTGGTAACGTGCTCGCATTGGGTGCGAGATCTTGAAGGTTCAAGTCCTTCCAATCTGATATTTTCTATATCACTTATTTTTCATCAATTTATTTTAACTTTTATGCCTCAATTAATCCCTTTCTATTTCTTACATTTATTAACTAATGAATTTATTTCTTTTGCTATAGTTATTTATATATCATCTAATATATTATTACCTAATATATTAAGATTAATGATAGCTAGATCTATAATTGTAAGATTATAAGTAAATATTAAAATTATACATTACCAGATATATGGTTAAATTATTTCATATGTTTTTCTCACCTTTAGATCAATTCGAAATTAAACCTTTATTAATATTAAATAATTCTTATATTTTATCTTTATCTAATTATACTATATATTTCATATTAGTTATATTAATAATATATGGTTATACTATTATATTTAAAAATAATAAATTAAGTAGTAATCGTTATGGTGTTGCTATTATAGCTTTATATGATACTATATTAAATTTAGTTGTTAGTCAAATAGGACGTCAAGGTGGTTATTACTTCCCTTTAATATTTAGTATATTTAATATTATTGTTATTTCTAATTTATTATCTATGATACCTTATTCATTTGCTTTATCTGCACAATTAGTTGCAGTTATATCATTATCATTAGCATTATGAATAGGTAATTTAATAATAGGATTATATATACATGGATTTAAATTCTTTGCATTATTTGTTCCTAGTGGTACTCCTTTAGCTTTAGTTCCTGTATTAGTTTTAATTGAATCTTTATCATATAGTTCTAGAGCTATCTCTTTAGGTTTACGTTTATCTGCTAATATCTTATCTGGTCATTTATTATTATTAATATTAGGTTCATTAATATTAAGTTTAATATCTACATCATTAATAGGATTTATAGGTGGTATTATACCAGTTATAGGTGTTGTAGCTATTGTTATATTAGAATTTGGTATTAGTATTATTCAAGGTTATGTATTTAGTATATTATTATCTGGTTATATTAAAGATAGTATATTATTACATTAATATATTCATGTAAACAAATATAGTAGATGAGATAATTATAATTAATTATATGTTTACGTATCTATCTCTATAAATATAAGTAATATAATATATAATTATAAATATATATAATCTCAATATGAGAAATATATCTTATAAAAATAAATATATAAATGAAAACAAAAAATAAAATAATGTCATGAAGTACTAGATGATTATTTAGTACTTCGCATAAAGATATAGGTATCCTTTATTTAATATTTGGTATGATAAGTGCTATGGTAGCTACAGCTATGTCAGTTATAATTAGATTAGAATTATCTGGTGCCAATGCTCAATTCTTACATAATAATAATCAAGTTTATAATGTTTTAGTTACAGGTCATGCTGTTGTTATGATATTCTTATTTGTTATGCCTGTACTTATTGGTGCTATGGGTAATTATATGTTACCTATAATGATTGGTGCTGTAGATATGGCATTTGCTAGATTAAATAATATTAGTTTTTGATGTTTACCTCCTGCATTAGTTTGTATTATTGCTTCAGTTTTAATAGAAAGTGGTCCAGGTACTGGTTGAACATTGTATGCTCCTTTATCAGCTATCTCAGCTCATTCTGGTCCTTCTGTTGATATGGCTATCTTTGCTATTCATTTAACTAGTATTTCATCTTTATTAGGTGCTATTAACTTTATTGTTACTACTATTAATATGCGTGCTATAGGTATACATTTAACAGATATGCCATTATATGTATGAGCTATATTCTTTACAGCAATATTATTATTATTATCATTACCTGTATTAACAGCTGCAGTAACATTATTATTAATGGATAGAAACTTTAATACAGGGTTCTATGAAGTAGCTGCAGGTGGTGACCCTATATTATATGAACACTTATTCTAAATGAATCGGAATAAAGGAATATAAATATATTATAAAAGTGTTAATAAATAAATATATAATATATAGATACCCCGCACCTATGGTGCGGAGTATATATTTTCCTAGTTTATAATTTATAAGCAACATATTAGTCACGGTTATCTTAAGACCGTCATACTTTGTATGCTACAGACTGCATCTAATATGGGTATATTTTAATTAATTATATAATTAAATATGCTTAATGTACAGTCGAACAATAAATGGATTCTTTGGACATCCTGAAGTATATATATTAATTATACCAGGATTTGGTATTATATCACATGTTATAAGTACTTATACTAAAAAAGAAGTATTTGGTAAAACTGGTATGATCTATGCTATAGGTTCTATCGGTTTATTAGGTTTCTTAGTTTGAAGTCATCATATGTATGTTGTTGGTTTAGATATTGATAGTAGAGCTTATTTCACTAGTGCTACTATGGTTATTGCTGTTCCTACTGGTATTAAAATATTTAGTTGAATGGCTACTTTATACGGTGGTGAATTACGTTTAAGTGTACCTATGTTATTTGCTTTAGGTTTCTTATTCTTATTTACTGTTGGTGGTTTAACTGGTGTTATGTTATCTAATGCTTCTATCGATGTTGCTTTCCATGATACTTATTATGTTGTTGGTCATTTCCATTATGTTTTATCTATGGGTGCTTTATTCTCATTAATTGCAGGTTATTATTATTGAGGTCCTTCAATGTTTGGTTTATCTTATAATCGTAACTTAGCTGAAATACATTTCTGATTATTATTTATATCTGTTAATATCATATTCTTACCTATGCATTTCTTAGGTTTAAATGGTATGCCTCGTCGTGTTCCTAACTATCCTGATGCTTTCATTGGTTGAAATATTATTAGTTCTTTTGGTTCTATCTTATCTGTTATATCTGTTATTGTAGGTTTATATAGTGTATTAGTACAATTAACAAATGGAGAAAATGAGAAAGCTGAAGAAGTAGTAACACCAGATTATACAGAATCTAATATATTAAGAAATGAACGTGTATCTGATTTAGAATTAATATTATCACGTCCTGCACAATATCATACATATAGTGAATTACCTATATTAATCTCTAAAGTTTAAATATTCATGAAGTAATCTTTAAGAGGATAAGGTAGATTAAAATAACCTATAACTTAAATGGTCAAAGTATACGATCGATAATCGTACTATGTAAGTTCAATTCTTACTAGGTTAATTAAATTAAGTAAATTTTATATTATTTTATATGCAATTAGCATTAGCAGCAAAATATATTGGAGCTAGTATAGCTACATTAGGATTAGGTGGAGCAGCCATCGGTATTGCTTTAGTTTTCGTAGCTTTAATTAATGGTACTTCACGTAACCCTTCATTACGTAGTACTTTATTCCCTCAAGCCATCTTAGGTTTCGCTTTAAGTGAAGCTTGTGGTTTATTCTGTTTAATGATATCTTTCTTATTATTATACGCAGTTTAATTATTCTAGTAATCTTTCCTCTCGTCCCCGAGAGGTTATTATATTTGATATTTTATGTATCTTTATTTATATTTTTATTATGCCTATAAGAAAATCTAATCCTTATTTATCATTAGTTAATAGTTATTTAATAGATTCTCCTCAACCTTCATCAATAAATTATTGATGAAATTTAGGTTCATTATTAGGTTTATGCCTTATTATTCAAATTGCTAGTGGTATCTTCTTAGCTATGCATTATTCTTCTAATATTGAATTAGCTTTTAATTCAGTTGAACATATTATGAGAGATGTTAATGCTGGTTGATTAATTAGATATATCCATGCTAATGGTGCTAGTTTCTTCTTTATCTGTTTATATTTACATATCGGTAAAGGTTTATACTATGGTTCATATCGTTCTCCTAGAATCTTATTATGAGTTATCGGTGTTATTATCTTTATTTTAACTATGGCTATTGCTTTTATGGGTTATTGTTGTGTTTATGGTCAAATGAGTCATTGAGGTGCTACTGTTATTACTAATTTATTATCAGCTATACCTTTCATAGGTGGTGATTTAGTTCCATTCATATGAGGTGGATTTAGTGTTTCTAACCCTACTATTCAAAGATTCTTTGCTATTCATTATTTATTACCATTTATCTTAGCAGCTTTAGTATGTATGCATTTAATGGCTTTACATGTTAATGGTAGTTCTAACCCAATAGGTATCACAGGTAATGTTGATAGAATCCCTATGCATAACTATTTCATATTTAAAGATTTAGTTACTGTATTTATATTCTTATTAATATTTAGTTTATTTGTATTCTTTAGTCCTAATACATTAGGTCATGCAGATAATTATATCCCAGGTAACCCATTAGTTACTCCTCCTTCTATTGTACCAGAATGATATTTATTACCTTTCTATGCTATTTTACGTAGTATTCCTGATAAATTAGGTGGTGTTATTGCTATGTTTGGTGCTATATTAATATTATTATCTTTACCATTTACTGATCGTTCTATTGTTAGAGGTAATGCTTTCAAACCATTATCTAAGTTCTTCTTTTATTTATTTATATTTAATTTCTTATTATTAGGTAATTTAGGACAATTACATGTTGAAGTACCATATATAGCATTAGGTCAATATGCTACTTTATTTTATTTTGCATATTATATAATTATTATACCAGTTATAAGTGAATTAGAAAATATATTATTTTATTTAGGTACTAAAAATTAATTATTCAAGTAAAAATATTTATCTTAAAAGTAATATATATATTATTATATTATTATATTATTATATTATATATTTATTATAAAACTATATATTATAATTAAAAGATATTATCATCCCCCTCGCCGACACTGTCGGCGAGAGGTTGTATTTATATTATTTTCTATTTATTATGTCATATTTATTATTATTATTAATATTCTACACCCCGCACCGTAGGTGCGGGGAGATATATATTTGTTATTTCATATTATTATGATTATATTTATATTATATATAAGATATAATTATTATTACCATAAATGTACTCCCCCCGCACCGAAGGTGCGGGGGGATACTTATATTTATTATTATTAATACTTATATTTATTATTATTATTACTTATTATTATATTATATATATTATATATTATTGTTCTCCTCCCCGACTCTTACGAAGTAAGAGTCGGGGAGGTGTTCTATTTATATTATTTATATTATATTTATTATGTCATATTTATTATTCTTATTATTATTAATATTCTTCACCCCGCACCTTCGGTGCGGGGATAGATATCTTTGTTATATTATATTGTTATTATTATATATATATATATTTAAATTAATAAATTATTATTATTACTATGAATGTTCACCCCGCACCAAAGGTGCGGGGATACTTATTTTATCATTATTATTATTCATATTTTATATTATTATTATTTCCCCTCGCCGCCTCTTACGAAGTAAGAGTCGGCGAGAGGTTATATTAAGAAATAATTAATATATTTATCTTCACCCGCACCCAAGGTGCGGGATACTTATTATATTTATGTTTATATTTATTTTATAGATATTATTAGAAATATATATATATTATAAATACTTACCCGCACCTACGGTGCGGGATCTCTTCTTCATGAATAATTAATATTATGTTTATTATTAATCATATAAATGGTATATATATTAAACTATATACTACACCTGTACTTCCTAATATACGTAATAATCCATTATCTATTATTGTACTTAAATTACCTCCTAATACTAATACATTTCTTATTATTATATTATTTAATATTTGATCAAAATGTATTCTACTACTTAAATATAATTTAACTTTAGATACTTTAACTTTATATGCATATTCATATATATATACTAATCATAATGATAATGATAAACCTATAACTAATGGTGCTAATTTAATATATCATGGTAATGTAAATTCTGTATCTATTATAGCTTCATTAGCTGGCATAGCAGAAGGTACATCATATAATATATTAGTATTATAACCTATATAAATAGAATATATAGTTAATATAAACATAGGTGCTAACATTCTATAATTCTCATGTATAAAACTATAATTTACCTTTGTTGTCTTAGGTACAGCTAGATATGTTATATATAATATTCTTATACTATATATAGCTGTTAATACAGCAGATGATAAAGCTAATAATCAAACATTAAATGAATTTAAATTATATTGACCGTAAGTTGATTCAATGATAATATCTTTACTATAATAACCTGTTAAACCTGGTATAGCCATTAAAGATAAAGAAGCTATTAACATCATAGTATAAGTTAAAGGCATATAATTAATTAAACCACCATAAGCTCTAATATCTTGTGTTTCAGAACGAATACTGTGAATAACAGCACCAGCTGACATAAATAATAAAGCTTTAAAGAAAGCATGACAATATAAATGATACATAGCTAAATCATAATTACCACCACCGATAGATATCATCATCATACTTAATTGTGACATAGTTGATAAAGCTATAACTTTTTTAATATCATTAGTTGTAGTTGCTATTAAACCACTTACTAATGTTGTTAAAGCACCTAGATATATAATTATATTTTCACTAAATGTACTTGCATTTAATATATTAGATGAACGTGCTAATACATAAACACCTGCACATACCATAGTTGCTGCATGTAATAATGAACTAACCGGTGTTGGACCTTCCATAGCACTTAATAATCATGTATGTAAACCTAATTGTGCACTCTTTGCAGTAGCAGCTATTATTAAACATATACTTATATATGTTATTATACTTGGTGTGATATATTCACTTAATATATTTATTGTATTATAATCTACACTATGTAAATTACTTATTAATATACCTAAAGCTATCATAAAGAAAGTATCACCCATTCTATTTAATAATATAGCTGATAAAGCAGCTTTCATAGCAGCGATACGTGTTGATCAGAAAGATATTAATAAATATGAAACTACACCTACATATTCTCAACCTATAAACATTACTAAATAATTATCAGCTATAACTAATATAGTCATAAATATAGCAAATATACTTAATATTGATAAGAATAAGTTACGACGTGGATCACCATGCATATATTCAATAGCATATAATAATACACATAAAGTTATAATACCAACAGGTACAAGAACAATCATAGATAAAGAATCTAATTTAATACCATAATTAATAGATATATCACCATAATTTAATCAAGGATATATTATAGCTGATATATTTATTTCACTAATATAAGATAATATATTCATTATAATATATTAGTAACACGACCACGTAAACGATAGAAACTTATTAATAAACTTAAACCAATAGCTGATTCAGCACCTGCTAATAATATAATAACTATAGCATATATAGTACCTAATATATCATCATATAAACCACCTATAGTAATTATATTTACTGTTACAATTAATAATAATATTTCTATAGCCATTAATAAACTAATAGTATTATTTCTACCTGCATAGAAAGTTAATATTGTTGTTATAATAGCAATCATAATAAAAATATAAATAATCATATAACTATTATGATACTTAAAAAATAAACATCTAGAATAATTAAGAACCTCATCAATATACTATAATATATATAAATAATCATATAATATCTAATATATGTAAATATAAGATAGTAGTTTCAGCACCAACATGTGAAGTAGTTGTGAAATCATAATTATATACTCTTCAAGTACAAACTATTAACATTATAGTTAACATTATCATATGTAAACCATGTAAACCTGTTAAACTAAAGAATGTTGAACCATATACACCATCACTGATAGTAAATCCAGCATATTTATATTCTAAATATTGAAAGAATACAAATAAAGCTATTAATATTGTACTAAATATAAAACCATATAAAGTATCTTTACGATTACCATTAATTATAGCATGATGAGCATAAGTAATAGTTATACCAGATACTAATAATATAATAGTATTTAATAAAGGTAATTCAGCAGGAGATATAACATCAATACCAACTGGAGGTCAACTCATACCAATATCCATAGTTGGATTTAAAGCTGAATGTAAATAAGCTCAGAATAATGAAGCAAATATTAATATTTCACTAACTACAAATAATATAAAACCTTGATTTATACCACGTTTAACAGCAATAGTATGATCACCTAAATAAGTACTTTCAGCAATAATATCTTTAAATCATAAAGTCATAGAATATAATATAATAGTAATACTTAAGAATATAGGGAATACATTATTAATATAACCATGAGAAGTTAAACCTAAAGATAAAGCTAAGTTCATTAAACTGAAAGAAGTAAAGATAGGTCAAGGAGAAGGACCAACTAAGTGGAAAGGATGTAATTGAATATAACCACGTACTTTATTTTGCATAAATATTATAAATAAATAAATAAAATAATATGAATGAGATTAATAAGAATTGAACTTATATTCATGTATTAAAAGTACATAGTCTTACCTTTAGACGATAATCTCAAGACTGAGTTGATACGATTCGAACGTATATAGGTCTAGCTCAAATCTAGAGGACTTACCGATTAGTCAACAACTCATCCCTCGCCGACAACGTCGGCTAGAGTTAATATAGAAGTTATAAAGAGATTATAAAAATAAGGAATACCACGCACCACTGTGCGTGTGAGTTAGAAGTATAGACAATATAAGTGATAAAATATAAGAAAAACATAAATTCCCAACAAACTTTTAAGAAAAGTTTGTTGGAAAGGGGAATTTATGGTTGTTTTTCTTATTTATATTTTATCACATCTTTTACTTTATATACTTCTCTATATCTCTTCTCTCTCTATATTTATATATTATTATTATTATTATATTTATAATACTTAATATATTAATTATTATTCTTCTCCTCACCGACTCTTACTTTGTAAGAGTCGGTGAGGTGTTATTATTATTATTATACTTATTCTTATTGTACTTAATATATTTAATATTATTATATTTATATATATTCACATATATTTATTATATTTTATCTAGTATGTAGACTCTCACCTACTTAATTTAATCTAATTATGATATATTATTATTATTATTATACTTATTATACTTATTGTATAATATTAATATTATACTTATTATACTTATTATATATTATTAATATAATACTTTTATGTAAATTATTATTATTATTAATACTACTTTCCTCCCCGACTCTTACTTCGTAAGAGTCGGGGTGGTGTTATAATATGTTAATTATTATTATTATTGTTCCCCTCGCCGACTCTTACGAAGTAAGAGTCGGCGAGGTGTTATTATTATTCTTATTGTTATAGTTATTGTTATAGTTATTGTGATTATTATCATTAATACTATTCCCTTCCCCGACTCTTACTTTGTAAGAGTCGGGGTAGTGTTAAATTATGTTAATTATTATTATTATTATAATCATTAATATTATATCTAATAAGATAATTATTAAAACATACCCCGCCGACTGTGTCGGCGGGTTCTTATACTTTATCTTATCTATTCTATTCTATTCTATAATATATTATTATAAGATATTAATTATACTTATACCTTTAATATGATATTAATACTTATTTATTTATATAAAATAATAAATAAATATTAGAATTAAGTAAAGAAGACAGAAAGATAAACTAAGACTGGAACTAAGACTCATACTAATTCTCTCACCGCCGACTATGTCGGCGGGTAGTAATTATTGTGTATAATATATGTTATATTATGAAATATATATTAATATTATAAAATATATAAAAATATATACATAAAGATATAGATAAAGATAGAGATATTAACCCCCCGACTACGTCGGGGAGAGATTAACTATATAATTAATACTAATAAATATTAAGTAATTAATAATTATAAGTTAAATAAATGATATATAAGTTATATCTAATAAAGACTTAGAAATGTATAAATAGTAGAGATCCCGCCGACGTAGTCGGCGGGTAGCTATCTTATATTTTATATTCTAATAATAATAATTAATATCTATAATAAATAATAATAATAATTAATAATAATAATAATAAATATGCAATGACTAGACTCGAACTAATATCTGCAGGACATGAGCCTACTATGTTTCCTTTTACATCACATTGCTTCTAGAATATATATAATAAATTACTTACATTTCATATCATATTAGTTATACCATTTGGATATAAACCATATCATATTGTTGGTATAATTAATAATATCATTAATACATGTTCACGATTATCTACATCAGATGTTAAACTTACATATGGTGTTTTTAATCCACCTGTTAATCTATTTGTTACTTTTAATTGATATGAAGCTGATAATAAAACAGATATAGATGCTATTATACCAATAATAAATTCACGACTTATAGTACCACTAATAGATAATAATTCACCTATAAAGTTAACTGATAAAGGTGTACCAACATTACTAAAACTTAATATTAATAAATAAATAGATAATATAGGCATATAAGTAATTAAACCTTGATGATAGAATATTAATCTATGATGATATCTTTCATAAAGAATACCACCAACAATAATAAATAAACCAGGAGATACAAACCCATGAGCAAGACATAATATTAAACTACCTGTTATACCACTTATAGTATTAGACATAATACCTAACATACATACTGCCATATGGCTTATACTACTATATGCTACTATTACTTTTAAATCAGTTTGTCTTAATGTTATTATACTTGTATATATAATTGTTATAACACATATCATATATATTACTGGTGTATATATCATTGATGCATCTGATAATGTTGGTAATATTAATCTTATTATAGCATATATAGCTAATTTTAATATAATAGCTGCTAATAATATAGAACCTGATAAAGGTGACTCTGAATGTACTACTGGTAATCATGTATGGAAAGGTATTAATGGTGTTTTAACTAATATACCTATTATAATACCTATAAATAATATACATTGTAAATCTAAACTTAATACTATTAAACTTATTGATTGATAATCTGTATTAGATATTAATATTTCATAAGTTGCTATAGCTAATAACATAAATAAAGATGAGAATAAAGTATAAATTAAGATATAATCAGCAGCTTTCTCTTTATTAGAAGCACCATATAAACTAATTAAAATAAATAATAAAGGTAATGTAGCTTCAAAATAAATATAGAAAGATAACATATCTGAACATAAGAAATTTAACATTAATAATATACCTATATATAATATTAATTCATATAATAATAATGATTTAGTATCATTTCAATTAGATATTATACTTAATGGTAATATATATATAGTTAATAATATTAATATATCAGATATACTATCAGTTGTATAATAAACATCTATTTCTGATCAATCATATAAAGTAGGTATAGCTATTATTGTACTAGCTATTAATATTAAATGTTTAGATCATAAAGGTACTATACGTGTTAATAATGAAGTACTAATTATAATAAATATAAAAATAGTCATAAAAATAAATTAAATAAAATAAAGAGATATGGTTAATGGGGGTTGAACCCATAAAAAGATAGCTCTAAACTATATGCGTATACCAATTTCGCCATAACCATGCGGATGCAACGTGATTCGAACACGTGGACAAATGTCTTGATAGCTCAAATATCACACCTTAAACCACTCAGTCATGCATCCTGTATTCTTGAATATTTTCAATATATAATTCTTTATCCTCTTTAATATATTCTCTATTTATTTTTAATGCACCTTCTGCTATTTCTAATATAAATGCACATACTAATGTTATTAAAAATATAGTTAATATAATTAATCCATAAATATTATTATTATAAGCACTAACAACATAAGGTAAAATAGATGATATTTCTAAATCAAAAGGTAAGAATAAGATAGCAACTAATATAAATGCAACACTAAAAGCTGAACGAGATTGTTGGAATGATGTGAACCCACATTCAAATGGACTATCTTTCTCAATATATGAATTAGATGTTGATATTAATCAATTTAATCCTATTAATACTACAGCTACAATAGGTACAATTATTAAATAATATGTAAACATTATAATATAAATATTAATAAACCTTCTAATAAATATGGTATATATATATAAAATGTTATTATTAATATAATTATAGTACTTAATATATAAGATAAACTACTATTAATAATATTATAATTATTATTTAATAATAAAGCTGGCATAATACCTTTAACTATACTAGCATAATAATATGTACCTAACACACTACATATAATTAATATAATAGATTCTAATATATAATTATTACCTATAGCATTAATTAATATATAATATTTAGCATAGAAACCTGGAAGAGGTGGAATACCAATTAATGAGAATAAACATACTATTAATATTATACTTAATGTTTTATTAGGTACAGCTAATTGATTTAAATATATTATAGGTGATCATTTAGTAACAGGTTTGTCTGTATACTCACTCATACATAATATACTTATAAATATACATATATGTGTTAAAATATATTGTAATAAATATATATACATACTTATATCATATGTAGATATAGCTAATAATAAATAACCTATGTTTAAGATACCACTATAAGCTAAAATAACTTTAATATTAACATTAAATAAAGGTTTATAAGATGCTATAATTAAACTTGAATAAAAGAATAATCATATAATATCACAATTAAATAATGATCAATTAACAAATATAAATCCAATTATAGCAACTTTAGCTATAATAGATATATAAGCAGTAATATAAGTAGGAGCATAATTATAAACAGCTATACTTCATTGATGTAAAGGTGCAAGTCCCATTTTAAACATTAATGCTAATAATAATATATTTATATATATTATAGATTCTGTATTAATAGATGCTGCACTAATATATATATTTATATCACTTATATTAGTACTACCAGTTATATAATATAAATAATAAGAAGCTAATAATATTAAAGCAGATGCAATACCACCTGTTAGGAAATATAATAAACCAGCTCTTGTAGCATTATAAGATTTATTATGTAATCCTGTTAATATATATAAAGCATAACTTTGTAATTCTATAACTATGTATAATACTATTAAATCATTAACTAATGGTAATAATACTATACCTGTTAAATTAGCTAATATAATTAATATTAAATAAGGTGAAGAGATATCATATCTAACTTTAATTGTATTATAAATTAATAATATACTTGTTAATAATAAAGATAATATTATTAAAGGTATAGATTGATATGTTAATTTAAATCAATTATTAAATAAACTTAAATTATCTAAATATAAAGTATCATAAGATGTTATAAAGATAATAAGAGTAAGTAAGATAGATAAGATACCTAAACGAGAGATAATATGAGGTTGTAATTTATTAAAAGCGGTATAAACTAGAAAGATAATAAAACTAGAGACTAGCATGATAACGTAATGTGAATTGAACACATATTATATCATCCGTATTGATATGTATTAACCATTATACTATACGTTAACGGCCAATCAGTGAATCGAACACTGATCTTATAAAAAGAACTATATAGCAAATAGTTTAGCTATACCAATAAGCAAAATTGACCACGCATTACACCAGAGTTGAACTGGCATCACTATCAGTGACATTGATAGGCTTTAACCAATTAAGCTAGTAATGCATGCCTTAGTTGAGAGTTGAACTCACATATATCGTACTTCAAACGATTGCTTTAACCAATTAAGCTACAAAGGCACATAGGTAAATAGAATCGAACTATTATTTAATGTGTTGAAGACATATGCTTTACCTTTAAGCTATACCTATTATATAATATATTATATATTTGATATAAGTTGTGATGGAATTGAACCATCATAGTAGATGTGTAAGATCTATGATTTACCATTAATCTAACAACTTAATTATCTTACCTTACTAAGATTTGAACTTAGATATAACATCTTAGAAGGATGTTGCTTTACCATTAAGCTATAAGGCATAATAATAATAATACATATTTATAAATAATATATATTCACCTTAATAGATATATTCCCTCGCCGACATAGTCGGCGAGAGGTTTATATTTTATTCATATTTATATATTTTTATAATATTAATAATATTTATATTTATATAATTTAATAATATTAATAATATTTATATTTATATATTTTATATAATTTAATATATTTATGACATATATATTTATAAGATCATACTCCGCCGACTACGTCGGCGGGTACATATTTCTTATTTATTTATATTTTATATTTTATATTTTATATTTTATATTAATTATTTATATTTACATATATTTTATAATAATAATTTAATAATATTAATAACATCATACCCCGCCGACATAGTCGGCGGGGACTTATATCTCTAATTATTTTATATTCTTCATATTTATAAGTTTTAATATATTTAATAATAATAATAATAAAGAACTAATAATATTAATAACAACACATCCCGCCGACGTAGTCGGCGGGTACTAACTACTTATATATTATATACTATAATATTTTATAATAATAATAATGAGATATAGATAACTCTTCATGAATATATTCTTATATATGGTTGACTATCTAATACATATATTATTATTGGTAATCATATAGCTACACCAAATAATATAGGTAAGAATACCATTCAACATAAATTAATTAATTTATCATATCTAACTCTAGGTAATGTAGCACGTACTCATATATAAGTAAATGCAAAGATATTAGCTTTAATACCTAATATAATACCAACACCACCACCTCAGAATAATATTGTAGTTAATGTTGATAAGAATAATATAGAAGCATATTCACTTAAAAAGAATAAAACAAATATAGAAGATGAATATTCAGTCATATGACCTGATACTAATTCAGATTCAGCTTCAACATTATCAAAAGGTGGACGTGCACATTCAGCTACACAACCTATAAATCACATTATAGATAAAGGTAATAAAGGTATACCAATTCATATACCTTCTTGTAATTCAACATATTTAGATAAATTCATAGTACCAACTAATAATATACATAATAAAACAATAGTAGTTAAAACTAATTCATAACTAATTAATTGAGCAGTACTACGAATACTACCAAGTAAAGAATATTTAGAATTAGCACTTCAACCAGCTAATAATGTACCAAATACACCAATACTACTTATAGCTAATGTTAATATTAATCCATATGAATGATCTGTTATTGCTACACCTGGTGCAAATGGTATCACAGCTCAACATAATAATGATGATATTAATGATATCATTGGACTTATAAATAATATTAATTTATCTGCATGTGTTGGAACTATAATTTCTTTTAATAATAATTTAGCTGCATCAGCAATAGCCATTAAACTACCATATCAACCTACTGCATTAGGACCTACTCTACGTTGCATGTAACCTAATGTCTTACGTTCAGCTACTGTTAAAAATGCTACAGCTAATAATATAGATAAAAATATTAATAATAATTCTATAAATAACATTAACGACTTAATGCAATAGCCCCTATAACAGATAAAATTAATATAATACCAATTAATATTAATAAGATACTATATTCTGAATATAAAACATAACCTACTACATTTAATTCATTATAAGTTGTATTATATGTTTCAATTATACTATTATAATTATCATATAATAAATCTAAAGGTAATAAACATATAAATAAGAATACTATTATTAAAGGTGACATAACACCTACTTCTTGATATTCTATATTTAATAAACTTAATATAAATAAGAATAAGATAGCAATAGCACCAACATAAATTAAAATATATAAAATACCCATTAAGACATAACCTTGTAAATATAAAGATATAGCTGTAGAAGTGAATAAGATAATTAAAGCTAAGATAGATTGAACAGGAGTCAATAAACCGATAGCTAAGATACTAGCGATACCACTAATAAGTGACATAATAAAAATAATAAAATAAGTGATTAGCATAAGCGACACTTAACAAGGATATGCATACTAAACGCTTCAAGCTAGAATTGAACTAGCATATATATATTAACAGTATATTGTTCTACCATTGAACTATTGAAGCTTCTCTGCCTCACCTAATCATTCGATAAAATCACTAATAGAAACACATTCTAATTTAATAGGCATCATACCATGATTAACACCACATAATTCACTACATTGACCGTAATAAACACCTGTACGTTGTATTAATGCACTTACTTGGTTTAAACGTCCTGGTGTTGCATCTATTTTAATTCCTAATGATGGTATTGTAAAACAATGTATTACATCATTAGCTGTTACAACAAATCTTATATGTGTATCTACTGGTACAACTATTGATGTATCAGTATCTAATAATCTTAATTGTCCTTCTTCTAACATATCATCAGGTATAACATATGATTCATATTCTATTGATTCACCTGTTTCTGATACAAAATCTGAATATTCATATTTTCAATATCATTGTAATCCTATAACTTTAATAGTCATAGCTGGTGTTAATACTTCATCACATAAATATAATAATATAAAACTAGGAAATGCTATTAATAATAATATAATAGCTGGGAATAAAGTTCATATTATTTCAATAGTTTGACCATGACGGATATATTTATAAGCAAATTTATTATTTCTATAATCTTTAATTATAACAAATAATAAATAAGAAACTAAACCTAATATTAAAGTTAAATAAAACATAATATGATCATATAACTCATGAATACCTTCTGCATTAGGAGTAGCTGCATCTTGAAATCTTATTGCTCAAGGTGTAGGAACATCATTATAAAACATTTTTTATAAAATTTATAAATAAGTATATTGGAATTAATCGGAATTGAACCGATATTAGTCGCATGCAAAGCGACGGATCTACCATTAATCTATAATCCCTTAAGAGATATGATTGTTATGATGATGGATATATTAATTAGTTTTTATAATTGTTATTATAATAACTATTACATTATTATCTATAATGTTTAATATATATTATATAATATTTAATACTTTAGATGCGTTCAGTATATAAAAATAATTATTTAGCGAACAAGAAAGTAATTAAAATAAAGAAATATTTTAATTATTATCTATATAAACCATTGATAATTTAATCCTAATCCTTTCGTACACTGGATTATATATAATATATATAATATGATACATGATAAAACCATTACTGACTCACGTCGTAATTAACCCATCTCAAGTAACTCTTTAAATGACGAACAGTCATACCCTTCCCAACTGCTGCTGTCGAGAGGATGAGTCTAGACGACCAATAATGTTTACTTCAAGATAATTATACCGCCGACTATGTCGGCGGGTCCTTATTCTTAAAGATTATATTAATTTTTAATTTAATATCTCTATATATTTCTATATAGTTCAGACTATGTCTTAAATGCTAATATAATTTATATTAACACTTTTGGGCTTTCGTGGAAAGATTATTGTTATACTACTCACTTTCTAGTCGTTGAACGTTTATATTCCTTTAATCACTCGCCGACTCTTACTAAGTAAGAGTCGGTGAGGAAAATGTATAAAATATACTTCGCTGCAAATTATCTTAGAATTATCCTTAGACTTCCTTGCAATTAACCCAATTTAACCTCAACTATTAATTAATCGAGGTGGCAAACACCGCTGACGATATCAACTCTCTAGCGGTATTACCCTGTTATCCCTAGCGTAACTTTAATCCGTTATCGACATGCTTATCATATGCTTATGTCTGTTCAATATACTATACTTACGTATTATTAATATATGTTTATATTAATATTATTATACACTTATGCTATTTTACAATATAACTTATTTGCTTTATAAGTAAATGTGTATATAAATTACTATTATATCATTATAATTTATTAAAATAACCTCTCGCCGACTCTTACTTCGTAAGAGGCGGCGAGGGGAATTAATAAAAATATTATGAATATTGTATAAATTACAATTAGACACATCAGTTATATTTTGTGATGTCGACGCCCCATCGAAACTAACAAATTAATAATGTTTCAAACCTTAAAATAAGGAATTAAAGATTAGATATAATTTTATAAAAATTAAGAAACTTATAAAATAAAATATATCAATATTAAAATATAGTAAAGCTGCTAGGGTCTTTTTGTCAATGTACCATTACATAGTATCTTCACTACGATTACTATTTCATCGATATTACAGAGGAGACAGTTAGTGCATCATTTATTCATTCATGCGCGTCACCAATTATGTGACAAGGTATTTCGCTACCTTAGGATCCTCATGATAAGACCGCCGTTTATAAGTTTATTATTTATTATTATAACTTACACTGGGCAGATATCACTAATTATACTATTATCTATGATAACTGCAATTAGCTGTGTTTTTGGTAAACAGTTGCACACTTAATGAAATTTATTCTTTTGCCGAGTTCCTTCTCTATAGTTCTATCGTTCTCCTTTATCATACCTGTGTCGGTCTACAGTACGGTTCGTATTTATTTTATCTTATTTTTTCATTATTTATAATTTTTCAATTATAAACTTAGAAGCCGTTAATTAATATATTAAAACCTTATGATTATGGAGGAAAGTCCATTACTTTCTTTCATTACTCAAGTCAGCATATTCATTATAGTTATTACTATATGTTCTATTACCATATATTATATATATATATATAAATTAATATATATAATATATCTATACTTCAACTTATAATTTAGTCCCGTAAATCAATTATATTATAAATTATCTAAATAGTGCATTGTTACATGTTCATTATCAGGTGGATATTGCTAAGCCAACTGTCTATTAGTCTTTAATAAATAATATATCATAAACACTTAATTATAAATTAAGGGTTTTCAGTATGTAGTCTTGATTGTTTTCTTCTCGTCTTACTACCTTATCGCAATAAGACTGTAATTATATCTTTAATATTATTATTATTCATCCCCTTGCGGACCGTAGTCACTCTATGGCGAGGGGTATTTATTTTTATTGAATATAATATATTTATATTATACTTATTATGAGATTAATTATATTTAGTAAGTAATAATAACGCCTAAAATATAATAAGTGCTATACCAGTAATATAAAATAGATATAAATTGTACTAAAATACATTTCATAGAAAACCAGCTATCTGTAAACCAGATTTGTCTTTCACTACGATACATATTTCTTATAATGGTGTTGCTACACCAACTACTTATGTCTTAATATTATCCTTGTCTTCCCCTTGCCGACATTGTCCACAAGGAGTTCTCTCTTTAATATTAAACATGAATATGTATAGATCGTCTACTTTCGGGTCTATAACTATAAACTTTAATTTTTTATCAACTTAAAATATTTATTTAACTATTTATATTTAATTTAATAATTACGCTTATAATTATAACTCACTGACCCATTATACAAGAGGTACAATATACTATATTTGCTCTTTATGATTCCATTTAGTAAAATAAATTATACACCACGCCGACAAAGTCGGCGTGGGTTCTATATAATTATTTATTCTTTCCCTTACGGTACTTTTACTTAATATAATATTATTAGTTTTAATAGTTGATAAACTATTATATTCATTGTATTTACAATTACTTATAAACTTAATATATTTCATTCGCCATTACTCTATATTTCTCTATTGATTTTATTAATTTAATTACTTAGATGTCTCAATTCATTAAATTTTTATTAAACTATTTCTAGTTAAGAATGGCATATGCCTTTAATATCCTTGTCTTTATATTATATTAGTTAAAACCCTATGAAATCATATTTTCTCCATCATCAAAATTTTCAATCATCTCGCCTTTTATATAAGTATATATTTATATTTATATTTATATTTATATTTATATTTATATTAATATTAATATATATATTTATAATAATAATATATTAGGTAAAGATAAGTTATTCCCCGCCGACATAGTCGGCGGGGGTATTTAATTATTAGATTATTTATTAGATTATCTATTAGATTATTTATTAATTATATTATTTAATTTATAGATTATTAAATTAATTATTGATTAGTTTATTTAATTATTCCTCCTCGCCGACGTAGTCGGCGAGAGGTTATATATTTATTTATTAATTTATTTATTTATTTATTTATTTATTTAAAAATATAATAATTTATATTAATGATAAAATATATTAAAAGTTATTTCCCGCCGACTTCGTCGGCGGGTTATTTAATTCCTCCTCGCCGACTACGTCGGCGAGAGGTTATTAGATTATTTAATTAATTATTTATTAGAATATTTACTTATTAATTCCCCTCGCCGCCTCTTACGAAGTAAGAGTCGGCGAGAGGTTATATTAATTTATATTAATGTATATTAATTTATATTTATAATAAAAATATCTTATAAGTTATTACCCGCCGACAAAGTCGGCGGGATTAATTATTTCATTATTTATTAATTATTACATTCCCCTCGCCGACTACGTCGGCGAGAGATTCATTATGAATATATTTATATATTTTAGGGTGAATATATTTATATTTATAAGTACATTCCCGCCGACATTGTCGGCGGGTATGATCTCTTTATATATTTCAATATCTAATTATATAATTTATTTTTAATAACAGAGATAAATAAGTGATTCCCGCCGACATAGTCGGCGGGGTACCTTTCATGTCATTTATTATTGTATCTTTTATCATACATATCTCTTATTTAGATAGTAAAAAATAATAATTAATTCATAAATTTTAGGTAGATATAAAAATAATATATTATATATAAAATATATCTAAATATATTATAAAGATACTTAATTATAAAAAAAAGATAAAATAAATGAAAAAGTAAAGAAGAAAAATAAAATAAAAAAAAACAAAAAAGAGAATAAAATAAACAAAAAAAAATAAAGTTTTAAAGAAAAGATAAGGTAATAATAATAAGATGAAAAAGATAAAAAATGAAAATAACGACAAACATTACTGATATAATTTATTATATCAGTTAACCTCTCCTTCCTTAATATACTTACAATATGTCTACCTGTATGGTATAGATATGTGTATCATCTTAACCTTATAACATTATATATCATATAAATATTATACTTATACTTAGAATATATACTTTATACTTAATACTTATACTTATACTTAGACCTATACATATACTTAGAATATATACTAATACTTAGACTTATACTTGTACATAAAATATATACATAATACTTATAAATATATATGTAATACTTAAATAATATAAATAATACTTATAATATTTGTGTAATACTTATAAATATATATCATATACTTAGAATAATATAATACTTATAATATATATGTAATACTTAGAATAATATAAATAATATTTAGAAATATGTATAATAATATAAACATAATACTTAAAAATATATGTATAATACTTAGAATTATGTGTAATAATATTAATAAGATATAATAATATTAAGAAGAATATATAATAAGAAAAATATATATAATACATAGAAATATAAATAATAACATATAAAGAACACTTAGAACATATATAGTAATAATACATAACATATAAAGAACACTTAGAACCCCTCGCCGACTCTTACTTCGTAAGAGTCGGCGAGGGGATATAAATAATAATAAATATAAAATAAATATAATACATAAAATATAAATAATAATATAAAGAATAATATATATAATATATAGAATAAAGAATAATAAAAATAAGAATAATAAATATAAATAAATAAATAGAACACCTCCCCGACTCTTACTTCGTAAGAGTCGGGGAATAATAATAATATATAAATAATAATTAGAATAATATATAATAATATAAATAACATATGTAGAATACTTAAAACCCCTCGCCGACTCTTACTTCGTAAGAGTCGGCGAGGGGATATATATAAATAAAAATAAATATATAAAGAATACTTATAAATAAGTGAGAATAAACATACGAGATAAGAATATAAAGAATATATTAAATAGATATAAATAAAGAATAGATAAGAATTATAAAGAACACCCCCCGACTAGGTCGGGGGGATGAGAGTGACTTAATGAATATATACTCTTAAGAATAATATAAAGATAAAAAATAATATATAATAAACATAATAAATAAAATAGATATAATAATAACTCCCCCGCACCTACGGTGCGGGGAATAAAACTAATAAATATATGAGATATTATAAATAAAATAAATAATATAAATATATATAATAAAGATAACTACCCGCCGACAATGTCGGCGATAAAGAGATAGATGTAAAGTATATATAAATACAACTAACCCGCATACAATGTATGCGGGAGAATATAGACAGTATAAAATAATATATAATAAAAAAAAGAACCTCTCGCCGACTCTTACTTTGTAAGAGGCGGCGAGGGGAGATATAGTAAAAATAATAACCCGCCGACATAGTCGGCGGGGTAGACATGAATATATGGTAGAGATATAAATTAAAAATAAAATGAATAAATAGAAATGTACTATAGCTCAATGGTAGTAGCAATCCACTCATAATGGATCGATCTCAGTTCAATTCTGAGTAGTACAACAAAGAATGATTGAAAAACAATATCAAATATGATGTTGGTTTAGATTAAACGCTATATAGAGACATAACACATGCATATCATTTATAAGAAATGGTGAAAGGTGAGTAAAAAGAAATATAAACATATTTCATAAAGATGTAGGTATTAGTAAAACTAGCCTTAGAACTTTAATCGATGATGAATAGTCAGAACGATCACATTGCTAATGAAAGCAACTACTAATAGTAGCAGCAGTGAGGAATAATTGACAATGACCTAACGGTTGATCATGTTATCTATATTAAGGATCTTATAATAATAAGATAATAAACTTAAGATTATAATTAATAATGATAATTATAATGAATAGTCCATACCAATCTATGTGCCAGCAGTAGCGGTTAGACATGATGGGCAAGCGTTAATCGTATATGGCTTAAAGGGTCCGTAGAATGAGAAATAACTGAATCAAGAAATTGATAAAGAAATCTTAGAATAATTAAAAATGATAATGTGAGTGTACTAAAGAGACGAAATACAATGACAGTACTGAAACAGCAGACAAATCAAGAATAATTATTGACATTGTGGGACGTAGGCTACGGTCGCGATACAGATTCGATACCTGTGTAGTCGTAGTTGTTAACCATGTTTATTAGAGAATTATGAAAATTATAAATAAACCGCCAGCGTAGTATACACGTAAGTGTGAAATGCAAGACATTAGACGGTTGTTGATAAAGGTAGTGGAACATGTTGTTTAATTGGATGATCCTCCATCAATCTTACCTAATTTTGAATATATGTTACCACCCGCCGACATAGTCGGCGGGATTAACTTATACAGGTGTTACATTGTTGTCGTCAGCTCATGCTAAATAGTCGTATTTACTTGCTAAATGAGCGCAATCTCTATAAATATATATATTAATTAAATATATATATTTTAAATAAATTAGAAACATAATTTGGAAGCAGAGATGAAGACTAATCATCATTACCCTTATAATTATGGGCTATAGACGTGTTACAAAGATATATACAAAAAATTAAAAAGTATATTATGAGGCTAAAGAAAGCTACAAATGGATTATAACCTGGAACTTGGTTATATGAAAAAGGAATTACTAGTAATCGTGTTAAAGAGAAACACGGTGAAAATAACATCAACTTCGCACTAATCACTCATCAATAGCTTAGATTATAAGAGAATATTAAGAACTTAAAAAAGGAATTACATTTCGAATTATAATAATAAGCTGTAAGTTGAAATACAGTTCGAGTAAGGGAACTTGCTCGGGAAGAATAAAGATTAATTAAAGATATTCAGGAAGAAGAAGACCTCGACGAAAAACCTCCAAGGAAGAACCTCCGACGAAGAACCCCCAACGAAATAAGACTTAAAATTAGAAAAATATAATTATATGTCTATAATTATATTTTTACTAATAAAAGAATAAGAATAGAAATAAGAATAAGGATAAAAAGTAAGAAACCCCCGACGAAGTCGGGGGAAGAAACACGTCCGCCTTTGGCGGGAAGATAATATAGATATAGTATGGGAATAATTAGTCTAAGAATTATGAGAGATATAAATATAATTATAGGTCTATAATTATATTTATATGAGTATTGATGTAAGGACAAACCCGACGAAGTCGGGAAACAGATCCGCCTTTGGCGGGAAGTAAGGATAAATATATAAAAATATAAAAATGAACACCCCGGATCTTCGATCCGGGAAGAATAAACTTTAAATAAATATAAAAAAATATAGAAATAAAGAATAACTCGCCGACAACGTCGGCGAGAGAAAGTATCCGAAGAAAAGAAAAAAAGAAATAATACTTAGCCGAAGGCGTAAAATAAAAAAGATATAGAAAAAAGAAAAAATGAACAACCCGGATCTCCGATCCGGGAAAAAAAGACTAAAAAGAAAGAAAAAATCTTCTGTCGGCAACTCAAGAAAAAGAATAACAAGTAAGAAAAAGTATTACAAAAAAAATTGCATTTTTTTAGTATTAATCTTGATTAAAAAACCGACGTAGTCGTATTCTCTAGCCGAAGGCGTCTTATTATATCACTCTTGTATCTACAACCTTATTATCCTTTCCGGATCTTTGATCCGGAAAAAAATTTACCTTAATTACCCTCTTTACTCTTGTTATATCTATTACTATTTAATCTATATTATCTATCTCTTAATTAATTAATAATTATTATCAATATATATATATATATTAATCTTTTTAATAAAAGAATTACTCTTCTGTCGGCAACCCAAGAAAAAATATAACAAGCAAGAAAAAGTATGCCGACCAAAAAATTGTATTTTTTGGTCATATTTATTTCTTGGTCATGAATCCTCTCTTACTAATTAAAAATCCGTAATATATTATTTATTTATTTTCCTCTCGCCGACTCTTACGAAGTAAGAGTCGGCGAGAGGTTTTATTATATTATTATTAATATTTATATTATTATTATTATTTACTATATTCTCCCTTCCCGCCGACACTGTCGGCGAGAGATTATTTATTTTATATTATCTATATATTATCTATTTATAATATATTATATATTTTATATATATTATTTACATCCCCTCGCCGACTCTTACTTTGTAAGAGTCGGCGAGAGGTTATTTATAAATGATTAGTTTTATTTATTCATATCTTTCCCGCCGACACTGTCGGCGGGTTTAATTATTTTCCCTCGCCGACTTTGTCGGCGAGAAGTTATTATTCATTTACTTATTTATTATTTATATTCTATTATATTATATTTTATATATTATTAATTTATTTATTTCTATGCATACTCTCCCCCCGCACCGCAGGTGCGGGGGGGGTGCTCTTATTGTTATACTTATATTCTTATCTTATATGTTTATTCCCACCTATTTCTTTATTATTATTTATATATATTATTATATATATATTTATACTATTATTATTATTAATATTATACTTCCCCTCGCCGACATAGTCGGCGAGGTGTATTCTTATTATTATTAATTATTATTATATATATTTACATTATTATTTTAATTATATATTATTTATATTATATTATATTCCCCTCGCCGACTCTTACTTCGTAAGAGTCGGCGAGAGGTTATTTATATTTAATTTAATTTAATTCTTACTATACATACTCTTCCCCCCCGCACCGCAGGTGCGGGGGGGTACTCTTATTTATTTTATTATATATATTTCATATAGTTATTATGTTCCCCATCATAGGTAGGTTAATATATATTAGATATATATTATATATATATATATATTTATTTATTATATTTTATTTTATAAGAGATATATATTAGGTATACTTATTATGCCCCCCACCAAAGGTGGGGGGGAGACTTGTATTATATATATATTTATACATTATTATTATTATTATTTTATATTATATTATATGTTCCCCTCGCCGACATAGTCGGCGAGAGGTTATGTATTATACTATATATTATTATACATATTATTTATTATTTATATACATATATTATATATATATATTTATTATATTTTATGAGATATATATATATTAGTTATAGTTATTATGCCCCCCACCAAAGGTGGGGGGAGACTTGTATTATATATATTTACATATTTTTATTATATTATTTATATTATATATAGTTATTATATTATATTAGATATATTTTACATATAGTTATTATTACCCCCCCACCTACGGTGGGTGGTAAGTATTCTTTATTATCTATTAAAGATTATATATATAAGATTTATATATGATATATTATATGTTCCCCCCTCGCCGACATAGTCGGCGAGAAGTTATTATATTTATATTTATATTTCATTTAATTATTATTATTTTTATTATTAGTATTATTATAATCTCATTATATGTAATTATATTAATTATATTAGTTATATTTTAGTATATATTAGTTTATTTATATATATTTATGATTTATACATATTAGATAATTCCCCTCGCCGACGGAGTCGGCGAGAGGTTATATTTATATATATATTTATTATATTTTATTTATATTAAATATTATTATTATTATAATCCCATCATATATAGTGATATTAATTATATTATAGTATATAGTTATTACTAATTATATAGTTCCCCTCGCCGACATAGTCGGCGAGAGGTTGTTATTTATTATCTTAGCTTATTATAGTTATATATTATATATTTTAATTTATATTTTAATAGATATAATTGATATAGTTTATGTGCCCCCCACCAGAGGTGGGGGGACTTGTATTTGATATATATATTTATTTTATATTAGTTTATATTATATAATCTGTATATATATATACATATAAGAGTACACCCCCCCCGCACCTACGGTGCGGGGGGGTTATTATTTATTATATATTATTTATATATTTATTATACTTTACATATTATTATATATATTTATATTATATTTATATATCATATAATTACAG